GTAGCACAACCTTTTTCCCCAATTGTCCTTTTCATTCCGTGTTGCCCTATTATATTATTAGATAGACGAGATTTTACGAAAAAACGCTTCACTTCATATCATAAGAGAGAACAAACTTTTCTTTTTTACTGCGAATGCTAATTTAACACACCATTGATCCCCACCTCATATATTCTATTTATATAACCTAAAGGGGTTCTATCGATCTCCCGGATCCTCCAAAAGAAACCTATTTCTTTCAATACTCACTCCTTATTTAGTATTTTTAGTATTAGTTAATAAATTAGTATTAGTTAATAATCCTAGTGATCGGCTAGGAAATGCAATATTCAAATGCTGTTTCATCAAATGACTATTCATCTATTGTATTTTTGTATAAAAAGGGGGCAAGAAAGCTCTATGGAAAAACGGTGGTTCAATTCGATGTTATCTAACGAGGAGTTAAAATACACGTGTAGACTAAGCAAATCAATGGACAATCTTGGGCCTATTGAAAATAACGGTGGAAGCGAGAAGCAGGTTCTAACTGATATAGATAAAACAATTCCTCTTTGGAGTGAAAGGTCTAGGTACAGTAATGCTGATGCTTTTTTTGGCGTCAGGGATATTATGAATTTAATTTCTGGTGACACTTTTTTAGTTAGGGATACTAGTGGAGACCATTATTCTATCTATTTTGATATTGAAAATTCGAGTTTTGAAATTGACAACGATCGTTCTTTACTGAGTGACATAGAAAATTTGGTTTATAGTTATAGGAATTCTAATTATTTGAATAATGCATCCAAGAGTGATGATCCTGACTACGACCAGCCCATGTCCAATACTACATATACTTGGAATAATCACATTCATAGTTGTATTGACAATTATCTTCATTCTCAAATCCGTATTGATAGTTACATTTATCGTTACATTTGTGATGACAGTAGAAATTATAGTGAAAGCGAGAATGCCAGCATAGGAACTAACAGGAATGATAGTGATTTAACTAAAAGTTCTAATGATCTCGATGTAACTCAAAAATACAGGCATTTGTGGGTTCAATGCGAAAACTGTTATGGATTAAATTATAAGAAATTTTTTAAGTCAAAAATGAATATTTGTGAACAATGCGGATATCATTTGAAAATGAGTAGTTACGATCGAATCGAACTTTTGATTGATAGAGGCACGTGGGATCCGATAGATGAAGACATGGTCTCTCTGGATCCTATTGAATTTCATTCGGAGGAGGAACCCTATAAAGATCGTATTGAGTCTTATCAAACAACGACGGGATTAACTGAAGCTGTTCAAACAGGCACAGGTCAATTAAACGGTATTCCAATAGCAATCGGGGTTATGGATTTTCAGTTTATGGGAGGTAGTATGGGATCCGCAGTAGGCGAGAAAATCACCCGCTTGATCGAGTATGCTACCAAGAGCTTTCTCCCTCTTATTCTAGTGTGTGCTTCTGGGGGAGCACGGATGCAAGAAGGAAGTTTGAGCTTGATGCAAATGGCTAAAATATCCGCTGCTTTATATGATTATCAATTAAATAAAAAGTTATTCTATGTATCAATACTTACATCTCCGACTACTGGCGGGGTGACAGCGAGCTTTGGTATGTTGGGGGATATCATTATTGCGGAACCCAATGCCTACATTGCATTTGCGGGTAAACGAGTAATTGAACAAACATTGAATAAGACAGTACCAGAAGGTTCACAAGCAGCTGAATATTTATTCCAAAAGGGTTTATTCGACCCAATCGTACCACGTAATCCTTTAAAAGGTGTTCTGAGTGAGTTATTTCAACTCCACGCTTTCTTTCCCTTGAAAAAAAGAAACAAGTAGAATGTTAGGTTGAATTAGTTTATTGGAATTAAGATGACAATATGAAAAGTGAAGTTTTCTTTGTTGACATAAGAGAATTAAACTAAAAGTTTTGTAATGTTTTGTGATATCCTTTTTTAGTCATATTAATCATATTAATGATTAGTAATCAGAAAGCCCGCCTCTATCAACAAAAAAAGTAGCACTCTCCTTATACTTATCTATATAGAAGTCTTGCATCCTTCTATACTATAATTTACTGAGAATTTTCATTCTTACTAAATAATCCCCGTTGGATCATTCAGATAGTTCATGTAGAAAGCTAAAAAAAGGAAGCCCGTTTAGTTAGTTCTCTCCTCTTTGCACTTATTCTATACTCAATTATTATATATATATTCACTTATATTCGAGTCTAATTTATTAGAAATAGAATTTTTCAAAAATACCTTATATAACAGGTACAAATATTAAATCGAGGTATCCATGCTATGACAACTCTCAACTTACCCTCTATTTTGGTACCCTTAGTGGGCCTAGTTTTTCCGGCAATGGCAATGGCTTCTTTATTTCTTCATATTCAAAAAAAAAAGATTTTTTAGATCCGATGGGCCGAAATCTCATTGACTTTTTTTTTCAAGACTTAGATTTAGATCATAACACGGATATCTCTTTAGTATAATATGATATTAAGGTAAGGTGTGCCTTCCTCCGAAGACTCCTAAAGATTCACATTAGAATAAGGCTAGTTGATGAGAGTTCCTTCGGAAACAAAAAGAATAAAGTCAAATTTATTTTGTTTATTCTTTCACTTCCAATAAAATACAACTGGATCTAGTATGAGTTGGCGATCAGAACATATATGGATAGAACTTATAACAGGATCTCGAAAAATAAGTAATTTCGGTTGGGCCTGTATCCTTTTTTTAGGTTCCGTAGGATTTTTATTAGTTGGAACTTCCAGTTATCTTGGTAGGAATTTGATATCCTTATTTCCATATCAGCAAATCTCTTTTTTTCCACAAGGGCTCGTGATGTCTTTCTATGGTATCGCGGGTCTCTTTATTAGTTCCTATTTGTGGTGCACAATTGCGTGGAATGTGGGTAGTGGTTATGATCAATTCGATAGAAAAGGGGGAATAGTGTGTATTTTTCGTTGGGGATTTCCTGGAAAGAATCGTCGCATTTTCCTCCGATTCCTTATGAAAGATATTAAGTCGATAAGAATAGAAGTTAAAGAGGGTATTTCTGCCCGTCGTGTTCTTTATATGGAAATACGTGGTCAGGGGGACATTCCCTTGACTCGTACTGATGAGAATTTGACTCCACGCGAAATTGAACAAAAAGCTGCTGAATTGGCCTATTTCTTGCGCGTACCAATTGAAATTTTTTGAAAAATAAACTAACTAAGCGTTTTCCCATCAAAAAAAAAAAGAAAGCATTTCTTTGATTCAAATTCGAAACGGTCTTATTCTATTTCTGTACTCTTTGTAGGGTCAGAGGCTAAATACTGAATCACAAAAAAGGGGGGGATTCAGATTTTTTAATAGAACTCACGCTTGATTGAAAGAGTAGATCACATAGAATCGATGAATAGGGCGGGTTCAGTACTAATTCAAAGATGAAAAAAATGTCAAAAAAGAAAGAATTTACTCCCCTTATATATCTTACATCTATAGTATTTTTGCCCTGGTTGATCTCTCGTTTAGTTCAAAAAGTTATGGAATCTTGGATTATAAATTGGTGGAATACTAGGAAATGTGAAATTTTTTTGAATCATATTCAAGAAAAGAGTATTCTAGAAAAATTAATAGAATTAAAGGACCTTTTCTTGTTGGAAGAAATGATAAAGGACTTTTCGGAGACACATCCTCAAAAATGGAGTATAGGGCTACAAAAAGAAACAATCCAACTGATCAAGATGCATAACGAGAATCGTATTCATACAATTTTACACTTCTCGACAAATCTAACCTATTTTCTTATTCTAAGTGGTTATTCTCTTCTGGGTAATAAAGAACTTATTCTTTTTCACTCTTGGGTTCAGGAATTCTTATATAATTTAAGTGATACAATCAAAGCTTTTTCTATTCTTTTATTAACCGATTTATGTATCGGATTCCATTCACCCCACGGTTGGGAACTTCTGCTTAGCTTTGTGTACAAAGATTTTGAGTTTGCTTATAATGATCAAATTATATCTGGTCTTGTTTCCACTTTCCCAGTCATTATAGATACAATTTTCAAATATTGGATTTTCCGGTATTTAAATCGTATATCTCCTTCACTTGTAGTGATTTATCATTCAATGAATGACTGAAAAACGGTCCATTGTAATCGTAATCCAATTCGAATGTTTGGTACTGTTTAACATTAACATAACATAGGAAAGGCGCATTCAAAATAAAATACTTACTAGGTCTAGCAATCTAGGGGTATGGAGATTTTCCTATATTGGAGTTAAATGAGTATAGGAAAAAGCAAAATCGTGGATAGGGAACTATACTAGTGACCCACCTAATTTATTGTAGAAATTTTAGGGATCAATGATTGGACCATGCAAACTAGAACTACCCTTTCTTGGATAAAGGAACAGATTACTCGATCTATTTCCTTATCCCTCATGATATACATAATAACTCGGACATACATTTCAAATGCATATCCCATTTTTGCACAACAGGGTTATGAAAATCCACGAGAAGCAACTGGGCGTATTGTATGTGCCAATTGCCATTTAGCTAATAAGCCCGTGGATATTGAGGTTCCACAAGCGGTACTTCCCGATACTGTATTTGAGGCAATTGTTCGAATTCCTTATGATATCCAAGTGAAACAAGTTCTTGCTAATGGGAAAAAGGGTGGTTTGAATGTTGGGGCTGTTCTGATTTTACCTGAAGGGTTTGAATTAGCTCCCCCTGATCGGATTTCGCCTGAGATGAAAGAAAAGATAGGAAATCTGTCTTTTCAGAGTTACCGACCTGCTAAGAAAAATATTATTGTGATAGGTCCTGTTCCGGGTCAGAAATATAGTGAAATTACCTTTCCTATTCTTTCTCCCGACCCTGCAACTAAGAAAGATGCTCACTTCTTAAAATATCCTATATATGTAGGCGGAAACAGAGGGCGAGGTCAGATTTATCCGGATGGGAGCAAGAGTAATAATACGGTTTATAATGCTACAG